ATCAAGCCATAATGGGATAGATATATCTTATACGGAAATTATTGAAAACAATGAATCTTGACTTGTATTATGGAAATAAACCCTTCTCTGCGAACGAGCAGAATAGCATTAGTCCTCTGAGATATCCTAGGAACAAGACTACGAAATCGGCAATATCGACAGATTCGGGTGGAGTCTAAATAACTATGAAATAAAAAAGATCCACTTTTACAAGTTTATCTCTATCGAATTTGAATATCAGAATAGTGGATAAAGTCATGAATCAATAGGTTAGGTCTACTTACTTTTTTTCATTTTTCTATTTTCGATTAGAATAGATTGTGAGGGCAAATAGAAAATAGGCAGGAATATTTGGTAATTCAAAAGACGACTTATCTTATTACTTATTCTAAGTCATTCTAATCTAATAGACAAATGTTAAGAATAAAAAAATGCTATAAATATCTCTATTTTTACGTTCGAATATATTATATTATTTGAATAGAGTCTAAAAAATACTGGTGTTTTTTGATGAAAGAAAAAAGCCCCTTATCAGATTTGAACCGATGACTTACGCCTTACCATGGCGTTACTCTACCACTGAGTTAAAGGGGCTCCTTTGGCTCAATTCATGAATCATAACATGCATACAAGATATATCTATTCTATAGAGATATGTTGTATAATTTATATATATAGATTATATATTCCATTTCATTAATATTACATACTAAATAAAGTCATATATCTAAAATAATATATAGATTAGATCTAAAAAATCGATTATTATGTAATAAATATATATGCATTAGACTCAGCAATAGACTCAGAATGGATATGGTTGATTCCAGAACGAAAAATTTGATTTATTTAGATATTATTCTAGGGTATAGGTTGAACATACGGGTTGAGAAATAAAACTGGAATGAATTGTTTCAAGACTGAAATTGACTTCTCGATTTCTATTCTATTAAATATATATTCTAATAAATCAATAATTAATTTGATTGATATGATCTTCAAAATGAACAAATATGAAAGATATTTGATCGAATCATATGATAAAAAGGTGCAACTTGTCCGCCGAATCAAACAAATTCTTTAAGAAAAAATTTTGAGAACTTCTTGTCTTGATCCACGCCTTCCCAATTTCATATTGTTTGTTAATTTCCTTGCTTATTCTTAAATAATAAAATCTTAATTTTATTATTTAGATTTATCTTGATTTTTTTCTTTTTTTGTGAATTAATGAAGAATAAATAGAGATATAGACACTCTATTTGAATTTAAAAAAACTCTATTCTCTATAGTATCGAATCAAGAATTTCCTATTTCTAGATGTCGATTAGAATGAATTTTTTAGGAAAAAAATCATGAATCAAAAAATTTTATGAAATTATATGAAAGAGGGAAAGACCTTTCGAGTCTAATCAGACTCTTTCGTTATATTGACAATATAAAAAAACTTATCATATGATAATCATCGTATCGTATAATATGATGGCGGTTGGGCAAGTATGCCCCCATCGTCTAGTGGTTCAGGACATCTCTCTTTCAAGGAGGCGGCGGGGATTCGACTTCCCCTGGGGGTAGGGGTACTACGAAAAGAAGTTGATCTAGGCTTCTAACTAAGCCTAGAATGGCTTCTTCCTGGGTCGATGCCCGAGTGGTTAATGGGGACGGACTGTAAATTCGTTGGCAATATGTCTACGCTGGTTCAAATCCAGCTCGGCCCAAGAATTCCCTGATCCGCCATGAAATGATATAGACTTTTTCTTTGTTCTTCAAAAATGACGGATATTAACGAATCAAAAAATTTCGGATATATCCTTACCGCTTGAATTGCTCTGTTCCATTTTTTTGTTAGCAAAAATTCCTATTTTGCTAAGAACTCTAATCTCAATTTACGATTTTCAAAATAGTCTTATATCTTATATATAATAATAACCTATAATAAAAACGGAATAAAGAAAAAACTCTTTTTTAACGATAAAGATGGGTTTTCATTCCATTTGGACAGTACTGAACTAATAATATGTTATGTGTCGCTCTCGATAAAGTATCGATATATATATCAGTATATCCCTCGTGCCTCGGTGATCCTTATAAAACCGAGATTCGAATCAAAATTGAAATCATTTAGTTTCAATGCAAGTATAAATATATATATGTATACTCGATAGCTTGATTTCATGGGGATTGTAGTTCAATTGGTTAGAGCACCGCCCTGTCAAGGCGGAAGCTGCGGGTTCGAGCCCCGTCAGTCCCGACGGAATAAAATCAATCAAATAAAAGCCAATAACATGAAAAAAAGGATCCAAACTCTTTTTAGAGAGAATGCATTTTTTTTTTAAGAGAAGTGCTGTCGAAGACAGACTATACACAGTAAACGTTGCTAGAATATTCAATCTTTTTTATATCTTAGTAGTAGTATAATACTACTAGGACTTTTTTAGGATACTTGTTTGATTTGTTTTCCACGCAAATTAGATCATTAAAAAAAGTAGTTAACTCCTTCTTCTTTTTTATTTAGCTTCTATTGTTTGTTTGAGTTGGTTTGTTTGTAACCAACGGAAATGAAACGTAAAGAGTATTAAAATACTACTTCATCAGATTCATCAGATGAATCTACAAGGAATGGGGTCTAATTTATAGAAAAACAAGAAAGAAGGAGAAATCAAATAATAAATAAGAAAAAAGAATCCAAAAGAGAAAGGAAGTCGATTGAATTGAATCATGTGAATTGGATCATGAATCCGATTTTGAATTTGGTATGGCTAAAAAAAAGATCTTCCTGTGGTATACTATTCCATTTTAAACGATGAATCGATTTGATAGCTCAGATATTTTATTCATGATATTGATCTGATTCAATATCATCGAGGTTGAATTCAGCCCATTGGATTTTCGGGGTGAAAATTTGCCCATCTCTATGGGATTAAATCCCGAATTATTGCCTAATAAAAATGAAAAACACTGAGATTATGGAAGTCAATATTCTCGCATTTATTGCTACTGCACTCTTCATTCTAGTTCCTACTGCCTTTTTACTTATAATATATGTAAAAACCGTGAGTCAAAGTGATTAAGTTGAATGAAACTTGATTGTTTTTTTGAGGCACCTATTGAAGAAATCAAAAGGATTAATTGGAATTTTGCGTCGTAAGTGGAATGCGAATTAGCGGGATACTATTATATGAGATCCGATAGTATGGTAGAAAGCATCTTTCTACCATACTAGCTAGCATACTCCAAATTATGCTTATTGTAATGGAAGAAGTTGTATATTATATACTTTATATCTTTATATTTTATGTATACATAAAATATAAAGATATAAAAAAAAAAGAAGGGCTTTTTAAATAAAATAAAAAAGTGTGTCTATAAAACAATCCATACAGCTTGATTCTTCACGTCAATCAATTAGTAGTGCCTTTAGAGTCCACTTCGCCCCCATACTACGAGGGACAGAGAAAAAGTAAAGACGACCATTAAAGCAGCCCAAGCAAGACTTACTATATCCATGTAAATTATGTCTCCTGTCTCTATGAAGGATATTCCACTAGTGTTCACTAATAATAGTGGGATCAATGGCGCATAGTCAAAAAAAAAGGGGGATTATGACCTAACGCCGTTGATGAAAGGCTCCAATAAATCCGCTTCCAACAAGTGATACTCTTTTTCTAGTGGAATCATAAGGGGGTAAGCATAAAAAAATACGCAGTCACACGTTTGTAAATATCAGGGGGAATCCGCTGAATCTTAAGATAAGATGTAGAAAAGCTATTCTTTCTTTTCTTGTCTTTTATTTTATCTATTTTAGTTAGGTTAGGTATTAGGTAAAAAATTCGGGAAAAGCCCTAAAAATGAATTTCGATTCAGGAGTAGATAACGATCTACTCCATCCCTCTGTTTCCCGTTTCATCTAATCATTACTGTCTAATATATATCTCCGGGATCAACCCGAGGATTACTTATTCATTCTTGATTTTGGTTTATTGAAAATAAATTCATTCTTTTTGCATTTTTTCTAGGTGTAGTGCATCTTATCTATCAAAAAAAGTCAATTTTCCATCAGGCTATCGAATTGAATTCAAGAACCAGTAATGAAACACCCCATTACGTAGTGGAATGGAATCAGGAAATCCTTATATGTATGAAATTTTTTTCATTCCACTACTCGAATCTTTCGGGGAATCTTACCCAGAATCCTAAAGGCAAGCATTTCTAGCACTTTCTGTTTAGAAAACGGAACTTCCAGATGTTTAGAATCAAGCAAGTATCAAAAGGCCTTTTCCTACGTTTGCTTCTGCTGGAGAAAAACTAATTGAGTTATATCAGCCAAATCAAATACAAGATTTTCTCCTTTTTGTTGATCAGGCGACACCCGGATTTGAACTGGGGAAAAAGGATTTGCAGTCCCCCGCCTTACCGCTCGGCCATGTCGCCAAACCAAAATAATACCTTACGAAATAGATGAAAATATTGAAATAGATGAGAATAGTCTCTCTTTCTTTGGATGGGATGTGGGATTACTTAATTTCTTTCTTTTTTATTTCACTTGGATTTTTCATTTTGAATCCCATTTTCTTTAATCCCTTGCCCCGAAATAAACCCATCATTTTTTGTATTGGGTCCATTCCTTTGGTTATATGTTTATATGGATAGTATCTCAAAACATAAATATCCAAAAACCTTTCCTTTTGATATTTTTAAAAAAGCTTAATGTGATTTTTCCGTCACCAAAGTCATAATTCGGGGCAAATTGGAACCATTAACTATGAAATGTAACTTGAAATTGATGAATGATTCTTGTATTTGAATTGAAAATTTGAGATTCCTAATCCCTATTTTAGAATCCCTATTCTATTATATAATAATATATATAATATATTATATATCTAATAATATATAAATTGGATATATTGATAGTTAACTAAACTAACCCGTATTAATTATTTTCAATAAACCAATTTCATTCTGTTTGCAACTAAAAGTCGATGGAAACCCCAGAGCAGAAA